ATCGTTTCATTTTTGTAATTTTCTAATTGTTTCAAAGTCTTATAAGTTGAATTAATCAAATTCAATTTTTCTCGCTCTATCTCAGAGTATCCATTCACCCGAAACTGATCTGCTTCCATTTCTACTTTCCGTAAGCGGGCCCGGGCTTTTTCCAGCTGTTCAATGGCCCCCCCCCGCAGTTCTTCTGAATTTCGAATAGTATTCAAGATCCTCTGTTTTCGATTATCTAATAAATCACTTAATGAAAGTAGATTATCTTTCCGTTCATTTTAAAACTTCCATAATCCCTTCCCGAACCAAACATGAATCTTTCGATTCATTTGGCTCTCACGCTCAATTACTTAGGGTAAATTCTCATAGCTTTTTTATTTTATGAATGTAATGAGCCTGTCCTCTTCATAGTCCAAAAAAAATGAAAAAAAAAAAACGAATCTAATGCAAAACCAAAATACTTAGAGGACTCTTCTGACAAAATAAAAAATATGTAATTGTCAGCAAAGTTGTTTCTGTTTTTTTCTTCAGTTCAAATCCAAAAAATACTTCTTACTTATACATAAGGCATAGGTCGTCGATTCAGCCTTGGATAAAAGAGGGAAAATGCCCTTTTTTATTTAAAATAAGCGATTCAAATTATTTTATCGAAATGAGTGTTCTATATCGATAAAATATTCATTTTAAAACCATCTCTATATTAACATAGTGGTAGAAAGAGTACCTTGCTGCGTCTAGACTTCAAACGGTTTGCTTTAACCATCTTATCTTAACATCCCCACATTATTGGTTGCTAGAGAATCAAAGTGGATTTGCCAATTAATCACGAAATGCTGTGGTTCTTACATATAATTTCTTAAGAAGTAATTCGCGAGATCATGCACCTTTCTTTCCTAGTTATAACGGAAAGGGTACAGCTGATTGGATCCAGCCTATTCTTGAAATAAACAACTCACACACACTCCCTTTCCAAAAAAGATCAATACACCAATCACTACACTTAGATTTATTGGATTTGTTGCTAAAATATCGGTATTAAATCCGAAACTCCCGGCAGATGGCCAGTGACCCAAAGAAACGAAAGAATCGGTTACATTTTTCATATAATCTCCTCTTATAGATAGACTAAAAAATCGACGAGAGTTCTTTTTCTATCACTTTGCCCCTCTTTTTTATTTATTCTTTTTTTTTTTTGAAATCGAGTCAAAAAATCTTCGAGTTATAAAGTATGAACTACCCCTTCATTTTCATTGTTGCAACACCTAATAAAAATAAAAAGAGTTTCCCTTGGACTACGAACGGGAAGGATGAAAGCAAGTCAGTATACTAATTCCTCATCTGCAAATCAGCCCTTCCCGTAGGTTATTTTCTCAACGAATAAGGAATTATAGGAGTGAAATCTTGATCTAATTTGAAAAATTTGAAAAAGCAAACGACAAGTCCAGGGCAATAAAATAAGTCCAGGGCAATAAAATAGGAAAATATCTATTTTTCCTATTTCCTATTTCTAAGATTAAACAATTAAACAAAAGGATTCGCAAATAAAAGTGCTAGTGCTACAACCAATCCATAAATCGTTAAAGCTTCCATAAAAGCTAAACTAAGCAATAGAGTACCTCGTATTTTTCCCTCTGCCTCGGGCTGTCTCGCGATACCCTCTACGGCCTGACCCGCAGCAGTTCCTTGACCAACTCCAGGTCCAATAGAAGCAAGCCCTACAGCCAATCCAGCAGCAATAACGGAAGCAGCAGAAATCAGTGGATTCATGATAAGTTCCTCGTACCAACAAAAAGAAATGTTAATGATACAATCAACCAATGAATTAGGACTTAATTATTCCATCGATAGGATTCATCCAGTCGAAGTAACTAAGAACTTCGAATTTAAGTAAGAATATTATTGAATCATCAGAACTACTTCGATATCTCTTTTTTTGTTTCTATCCACAGGGTTTTTGTGAATCCATAGAACTTTAGTTCTTCCATTTCTTGGTTTCGAACTGTTATTTCAATTCTTCCATCTTTTCTTGATTTCATTTCTTTTTTCAGCCAATTCACAGCCACAACGATATGAAAGGACTTCTATTGGAACTCACACACAGTAGTAGGGCAAATGAAATATATCTTTAGTTCGTATATAACTAGTCAATATCTAATATCACATATACATGTCTTTCTTTCATAACGGAAACCATTAGATTCAATCGAATTCGAGAATCAATCCATTTTTTTTTTATTTTTAGGAATCCCGTTTTTTGTAAATTTTTTTCTCCCTTCTGTTTTGTTTATCATTATTCCAACGGAATACAATCTAAATGGGCAAATTAAATTAATTAGTGTGAATTATTGCATAAAAATATTATTATTTGATTGATCTAAGTTCATGCAATTTATTATTTATTAATATTTTCTTTTGGTCAATTGTTGAATAAAATCAACTGTAAAGTAGAATCCCTTCTCCTGTTTTTTATTTAATCACACGTCGTAAAATAGATCTTATTCAAATCATA